TCGAAGAGATAAGAGCATCTTATTCATTTATTGTTCGTTTAATATTTAAACATTAAAAAAATTGGAGTGGGAACTCCAAGTATCTGGTTAGATACTTGGCTTATGGATGGTATTTTGAGTCCCATCTCCCCGGGTGTTTGATGAGACACCAAGCAAACAACTGCTAGGATTTTTGGTTCATTTCATTTACATTTGACTTTTTGAGAGGAATCGCGTTCATATCTCAGCCGTCCTATTTTTAGGATACTTTTTTAACCTTCCTATATCTTCTGTATCTGTAAGACTATTCCTTGAGTTTTGGGTCTCGCTCCAATACTTTCGAATGTTAGGACTTGCCGTCTCAGCCCTGGTTCGGAAAGAAAAAGAGAAGGTGGGACTTACTGCCTCACCTCACATATCTCTGAGGTAGGAACCACCCGTCTCTCGGGTCGGAGAGGCACCTCCAGTGCTACCTCACTCGAGAAGACAAGCATGGAAGTCGACCAAGTAAAAACTTTGGGTTCCATTGGTGAGAAGCGAGAAGTCGGGAGACTTCTCCCAGAAAAGCGAGACCTATGGACGCCTCGCGTAGGATTCGAACCTACGTACTACGCGGTACTCTATTTTGAGTCTAGTATGTATACCCCTCTTTCGAGGCAGGGAAACGCGGCGGGGTTACGCTCGCTAATCCCATTATACGAGTATATCTATATGCCTGTCAACTGCTGAACCGGATTCTTACCCCTCTTTCCCCAAATTTACTAACTGGGAGACTCCACCCAGGTCAGGTTTAGACGAGGTGCCTGGACCTTTTTCATTACTCATTGCTTCTTCATGGAGTGGTGAGGTTCCACTTCATACTGACGACGGCCGAGGGTTCAAATCTGTTTTCGCCCGCAATCAATCATCCCTAAAGGGTTGATTCCCTCTCCCTACAGAGAATCTTTTTTCACGGCCTGACAAGCCCACGCCTGCCTCGTAAGCAAATCTCTTTTTCAGTATCAATAAAATAATATCATATGAAGATGCGAAAGGAATAGGCATTCCCTTCCCGCCTAAATACTTGCCTAACTACTTGGATGTAGCAGCATGGGTTGTTACTGCCCAACCCCAGCTGCGCATCGCGCGGAAATACTTATATCTCCTCCGGAGTAGACGGGTGATCATTTTCCTAGCAAGTGATTCCGGGTGCGAAAAGACAAATACAAGCTAGATAGGAGAATGTCAGGATCGATTACCGAAGAAGATATAACTATTTCGTAAGTTGCAGAGACGGGCTAGTTGGGACAGCAGAACTGGATTCTAATAAAAATCATTCGAAAAGAGAGAGTTCCCGTCACAAGAAGAGAAGTGAATCTAGAATAGAGTATCCCGTGTGATCCCGATAATGGGATCTATTAATATACCCGATAGGATTGATGCTAGTGCACGAATGATCATAGCTATTTCAATAGAACTTTTTGAAATTGAAATTGATGGAGAAACTAATGAATTTCGTATAGAAGTTGTGGATGCATCGCTCCTCCCATTCTTCCCAGTGAACATTAATTTAATTATTTTAAGATAATAGTAGATAGAAATTACACTTGTGACGAGCGCTACCAGAACTGATGGGTACGAACCAGCTTTCCATCCATGCCAAAAGAGATAGAGTTTACCAAAAAAACCGGATGGTGGAGGGATACCCCCTAGGGATGGTGAACGTAAAACCGGAGAGAATGTTAGAACAGGATCCTTCATGTATAATCCCGCGTAATCCCTAATATTATCAGTTCCGGTTCGTAAACCAAATGAGGTGATACGAGCAAAAGTTCCCAGATTCATGAGTATATAAATAAACGTATAAGTTATCATACTTGCGTAACCGTTCTCCGGGTCTGCAGCAAGTACTCCAATCATAATATATCCAATTTGGCTTATAGAGGGATAAGCTAGCATACGTTTCATGCTTATTTGAGTAATGGCAATTAGGTTTCCTAATATCATGCTAGAAGTAGCTAATAATCCTACCACGATATGCCACTCATTAGATAAATATGGAAAAGTTAGACCGAAGAGTCGCGTAAATAAAGCTGGAGCTGCTACTTTAGAGGTAACGGAGAAAAAAGCAACGACTGGTATAGGAGAGTCAGAGTCGAAAAGAAGATTTCCGATCTTTCCGCTCGTTCAGAACCGTGCATGAAATTCTTACTTCACACGGCTCTTGGTTCATAAGAGATTCACAACTGATATTGCTCCCAGAACCTCCCTCGTGTATGTTTCAAACCCATTCTCTCTTGAAGAATTCATAATCCTTCAATATGGGGATTAATTGTTAACTTCTCGAGGAATCCCTCATCATTTGTTTGGATTACCCACCAGCAGTTTCGTCTCGAATTCTTTCTTGCTTGTTTGCCCTTCTTCATTTTTCAACGGAATCCTTTCAACAACTAAAACTACTTGTTGAGTTGGTAGGCACACGCCGGGCGGGAGAGACAAATTCCGACTTTTTTCGTTCCTA